TGGTTACTTCCAATTACGTAAATCCATGGTTCAAACCGCACTCAAAGGTAGGGCATTTCCCATTGAAATAGGAGCTTCTGTACCCGAAACAATGGTATCTCCAATTCTAGCCCCTCTGGGATGTAAAATATATCTCTTCTCACCATCCCCATAGTGTATGAGACAAATGTGTGCATTTCGATTAGGGTCGTATTCTATGGTTACGATTCTACCAGATATGTCTTTTTCATTCCGTCGAAAATCTATTTTACGGTATAGACGCTTATGACCTCCCCCTCTATGCCTTGCGGTAATGATTCCTCTGGCATTCCGCCCTTTCCCACAATGACGCTGTCCATAGATCAAATTCTTTCGTGGATTGGATTTCACTCGACTGTCTGCGGGCCGATTGCGTGTGCTCGGGGTAGAAGTTTTGTATAAATGTATCGCCGTGTTATTAAGTATTTTGATTGAAGCTCTTTTCTTTCTAAACTAAGAAAGGGGTGGAATAGAATAACCCGGTTGAAGCGTAATGATCATACGTCTGTAATGCATTGTATGTCCCAGAATAGGTCCCATTCTTCGACCCTTTCCCGGGAGCCGATGACTATTCATAGCTATTACCTTAACACCAAAGAAGAGTTCGACCCAATGCTTTATTTCTGTCCTAGTTGATCCGGATTCGACATTAGAAGTATATTGATTCTTCCCCACCAATAACCGAACACTTTTTTCTGTAAATACTGCATATTTGATTCCATCCATAAATCCACTTTCTTCCCTATGAGTTCCAGTATTGATAAGAATTCTAGTTCTTACTGTTTATATGTTATAGTATGAATATACCACACCAATTCGTTCTCTATTAAGATTCGAATTCGAATCTACAGAATTGAAAGAATCTCCTAGAGAACTCTAATAGAACTCTATAGAAATAGAAGATCGAAAGAATTCTGAAAACAAGAAAAACCCATATATATATAGAAATATACATACGTTTTCGCATATAACATATATTTCTATGATGATACAGAGCCAGTTCCAATAGACTGAACTTAGGAAACGCTCCCATCCCATTGGTGTGCATCCAGTAGGAATTGAACCTACGAATTCGCCAATTATGAGTTGGGCGCTTTAACCATTCAGCCATGGATGCTTGGATCATCATACATCGTGAATAAAAAATTTCCAACCATGCCAACAAAACCGAAGAGAGAATATGAAGTCCAATTATGGATCTTCGAATTGAGAGAGATATTGAGAGAGATCACGAATTTTCGCTATTTGTTAGATTCATGGACCCAATTCGATTTAGTGGGATCTTTCACTCACATTTTTTTCCACCAAGAACGTTTTCTGAAACTCTTTGACCCCCGAATTTGGAGTATCCTACTTTCGGGTTCAACAAGCAACCGATCTTTCACGAGCAAAGTTGTAGTACTAGTTAAGGGTGTAGTACTGATTCTAGCAGCGGTCCTTATATCTCGTATTCACCATCAAACTATGGTCGAAAGAAAAAATCTCTATTTGAGGGGGCTTCTTCCTATACCTATGAATTCCATTGGACCCAGAAATGATACATTGTTTAGGTCTTCCAATAGGTTGGTTGTTTCGCTCCTGTATCTTCCAAAAGGGAAAAAGATCTCTGAGAGTTGTTTCAAGGATCCGAACGAGAGTCCTTGGGTTCTCCCAATAACTCACAAGTGTATCATGCCCGAATCTAACTGGGGTTCGCGGTGGTGGAGGAACCGGATCGGAAAAAATAGGGATTCTAGTTGTAAGATATCGAAAGAAACCGTAGCTGGAATTGAGATCTCATTCAAAGAGAAAGATATCCACTATCTGGAGTTTCTTTTTGTATCCTATACGACGGATGATCCGATCCGCAGGGACCACGATTTGGAATGGTTTGATGGCCTTTCTCCGAGGAAGAAGCGAAACAGAATCAACTTGAATTCGGGACAGCTATTCGAAATCTTAGTGAAACACTGGATTTGTTATCTCATGCCTGCTTTTCGTGAAAAAAGACCAATGGAAGGGGAGGGTTTCTTCAAACAACAGGGATCGGATTTTTTGAGGAAGGTATCGAGAGAGAATTGGATTTGGTTAGACAATGTGTGGTTGGTAAACAAGGATCGGTTTTTTAGCAAGGTACGGAATGTATCGTCAAATATTCAATATGATTCCACAAGATCTAGTTTCGTTCAAGTAACGGATTCTAGCCAATTGAAAGGATCTTCTGATCAATCCAGAGATCCTTTCGATTCCATTAGTAATGAGGATTCGGAATCTCACCCATTGATCAATCAAAGAGAGATTCAACAACTCAAAGAAAGATCGATTCTTTTGGATTGGGATCCTTCCTTTCTTCAAACGGAACGAACAGAGATAGAATCAGACCGATTCCCGAAAAGCCTTTCTGGAGATTCCTCAATGTCCCGGCTATTCGCGGAACATGAGAAGGAGATGATTCGTCATCTGCTTCCGGAAGAAATCGAAGAATTTCTTGGGAATCCTACAAGATCAATTCGTTCTTTTTTCTCTGACAGATGGTCAGAACTTCATCTGGGTTCGAATCCTACTGAGAGGTCCGATCCTAAATTGTTGAAGAAACACCAAGATGTTTCTTTTGTCCCTTCCAGGCGATCGGAACAGAAAGAAATCGTGGATCTATTCAAGATAATTCCGTATTTACAAAAGACCATCTCAATTCATCCTATTTCATCAGATCCGGGATGTGATATGGTTCCGAAGGATGAACCGGATATGGACAGTTCCAATAAGATTTCATTCTTGACCCAAAATCCATTTTTGGATTTATTTCATCTATTCCACGACCGGAACAGGGGGGGGTCCACGTTACACCACGATTTTAAATCAGAAGAGAGATTTTTAAAAATGGCAGATCTACTCATTCTATCAATCACCGAACCGGATCTGGTGTATGATTATGATAGGGTATTTTTTCCCTTTTCTGAGGGATTCAACTCCGGGGATGAATCGAAAAAGAAATCTTTATTGGTTGTACCTCCTATTTTTTATGAAGATCCAAAACCAAAAAGAGTGGGATTTGCTAGCAACAACATAATGGAGGCAGTCAATCCATATAGATTGATCCGAAATCTGATTCAAATCCAATATAGCACCTATGGGTACATAAGAAATGTATCAAATCGATTCTTTTTAATGTTAATGAATCGATCCGATCGCAACTTCGAATATGGAATGAAAGGGGATCCAATAGGAAATGAGACTCTGAATCATAGAACTAGAATGAAATATACGATCAACCACCATCTCTCGAATTTGAAAAAGAGTCAGAAGAAAGGGTCCGACCCTCTTAGTTCTCGAACCGATAGATCCATGAATCGGGATCCTAATGCATATAGATACAAATGGACCAATAATTTCCAGGAACATTTGGAACATTTCATTTCTGAGTCGAAGAGCCGTTTTCAATTTCAAGTAGTGTTCGATCGATATCATCATCATCGAGATCGATTACGTATTCATCGATCTCGATATCGATTACGTATTCATCTGAATCGATTACGTAGTCATCTGAATCGATTACGTAGTCATCGATCTCGAGATCGATTACGTAGTCATCTGAATCGATTATGTAGTCATCTGAATCGAGATCGATTACGTAGTCATCTGAATCGATTATGTAGTCATCTAAATCGAGATCGATTACGTAGTCATCTGAATCGAGATCGATTACGTATTCATCTGAATCGATTACGTATTCATCTGAATCGATTACGTAGTCATCTGAATCAATTACGTATTCATCTGAATCGATTACGTAGTCATCTGAATCAATTACGTATTCATCTGAATCAATTACGTATTCATCTGAATCGATTACGTATTCATCTGAATCGATTACGTAGTCATCTGAATCAATTACGTATTCATCTGAATCGATTACGTATTCATCTGAATCGATTACGTATTCATCTGAATCGATTACGTAGTCATCTGAATCGATTATGTAGTCATCTGAATCGATTACGTATGAATCCGACTCAATATTTGATTGATTGGGCCGAGTTTATGGCCAAACTGTCGAAGTCACATCCCTTTTTGACGAAGTCACCTCGTTTCCTTTTATCGAAGGCATTTTTATTTTTGTCGAATTCACTTCCCTTTTGGTCGAAGTCACTTCTCTTCTTTTTGTCGAAGTCACTTCTCTTTTTGTCCTTTTTGTCGAAGTCACTTCCTTTTTTATTTTTGAGTATCGGAAGTACCCCCATTCCTGGGTCTGAGATCCCCATCTATATCTATGAATTGAAAGGGCCGAATGATCAACTCTGCAATCAGTTGTTAGAATCAATAGGTGTTCAAATCGTTCCTTTTAAGAAATGGAAACCCTTCTTATTGGATGATCATGATCCTTCCCAAAAATCGAAATTATCGATCAATGGAAGCACAATATCACCATTTTTGTTCAATAAGACAAAATGGATGATTGACTCATTCCATACTAGAAAGAATTGCAGGAAAAACTTTGATAACACGGATTCCTATTTCTCAATGATATCCCACGATCGATACAATTGGCTGAATCCCGTGAAACCATTTCATAGAAGTTCATTGATATCTTCTTTTTCTAAAGCAAATCGACTTCGATTCTTGAATAATCCACATCACTTCTGGTTCGATTGTAACAAAAGATTCCCTTTTTATGTGGAAAAGGCCCTTCTCAAGAATTCGGATCTTACGTATGGACAATTCCTCAATATCTTGTTCATTCGCAACAAAAGATTTTCTTTGTGCGTCGGTAAAAAAAAACATGTTTTTTTGGAGCGCGATACGATTTCACCAATCGAGTCACAGGTATCTAAGATATTCATACCTAACGATTTGCCACAAAGTGGTGACGAAACAACGTATAACTTGTACAAATCTTTCCATTTGCCAATTCGATCCGATCCATTCGTTCGTAGAGCTATTTATTCGATCGCAGACATTTCTGGAACACCTCTAACAGAGGGACAAATAGTCCATTTTGAAAGAACGGATTGTCCACCTCTTTCAGATATGAATCTATCTGATTCAGAAGGGAATCAGTATCTCAATCTCAATTTCAATTCAAACATGGGTTTGATTCACACTTCATGTGCTGAGAAATCCAAAAAGAGGAAAAAACGGAGTCTTAGGTTTGAGAACCGGCGGATGCATAGAACCCTTCAACGAGAGCGTGCTTTTTCAATTCTCTCAAAATGGAAGAATCTGTTCCAACCATATATGCCGTGGTTCTTTACTTCAACAGGGTTCAAATATCTAAAATTCGCCCTTTTAGATACTTTTTCAAACCTATTGCTAAGTAGCAGTCACATATCCATTTTTCAGGATATTCTGGAGACATCATGGTGGATTCTTCAGACAAAATTGTGGGCGATTCGTTCACAATGGAATCTCAGTAAGATTACGAGTTTACCGAGTTTTCTTCTGTGCGCAGAAATGATTCATCGAAATAATGAGTCACCCCTATGGCTGAGATCATCAAATACTCGGGAGTTCCTCATCTTTTTCCTTCTTCTTGTTGCTGGATATCTCGTTGGTACACATCTTCTCTTTGTTTCCCGAGCCTCTAGTGAGTTACAGACGGATTTCAAAAAGATCAAATATTTGATGATTCCATCCTACATGATTGAGTTGCGAAAACTTCTGGATAGGTATCCTACATCTGAGCGGAATTCTTTCTGGTTAAAGAATCTCTTTCTAGTTGCTCTGGAACAATTAGTCTATTTTCTAGAAGCAATATGGGGTTCTGCTTTTACCATGCTATTGGGTGGCGGTCCCGCTTATGGGTTCAAATCCATAGGTTCTAAGAAGAAATTTTGGAATATCAATCTCATCGGTATCATCGATTTCCTAAGGATCATACCAAATCCCATCAATCGAATCACTTTTTCGAGAAATACGAGACATCTAAGTCGTACAAGTAAAGAGATCTATTCATTGATAAGAAAAAACGTGAACGTTGAGTGGATTAATGATCAAATAGAATCCTGGGTCGCGAACAGTGATTTGATTGAGGATGAAGAAAGAGAATTCTTGGTTCAGTTCTCCACCTTAACGACAGAAAAAAGGATGGATCAAATGCTATTGAGTCTGACTCATAGTGATGGTTTATCAAAGAATGACTCTAGTTATCAAATGGTTGAACAACTGGGATCAATTTACTTACGATACTTAGTTGACATTCATCAAAAGGATCTAATGAATTATGAGTTCAATAGATCCTGTTTAGCAGAAAGACGGATATTCCTTGCTCATTTTCAGACAATCACTTATTCACAAATCTCGTGTGGGGCTACTCGTTTTCATTTCCCATCTCATGGAAAACCCTTTTCGCTCCGCTTAGCCCTATCCCCCTCTAGGGGTATTTTAGTGATAGGTTCGATAGGAACTGGACGATCCTATTTGGTCAAATCCCTCGCGACAAACTCCTATGTTCCTTTCATTACGGTAGTTCCGAACAAGTTCCTGGATGCCAGTCCTTTGGATGAGATCGATCCTTATGATAGTGACGCTGACGATCTTTATAGTGATTATAGTGATGATAGTGACGCTATTGATATTGATGAGAGTGACGATAGTGATGAGAGTGACGATAGTGATGAGAGTGACGATAGCGATGATGACCTTGATATAGATGATATAGAGCTGCTAAATGAGCTAACTACGGATATGGATAGACTAGACCGATTTAGTATCCCCCTTACATTCGAATTAGCAAAAGCAATGTCTCCTTGCATACTATGGATTCCAAACATTCATGATCTGTCTGTGCGTGCGTCGAATGACTTATCCCTCGGTCTATTAGTGAACTCTCTCTCCAGGGATTGTGAAAGATGCTCCACTAGCAATATCCTTGTTATTGCTTCGACTCATATTCCCCAAAAAGTGGATCCCGCTCTAATAGCTCCGAATAAATTAAATACATGCCTTAAGCTACGAAGGCTTCTTATTCCACAACAACGAAAGCACTTTTTCACTCTTTCATATACTAGGGGATTTCACTTGGAAAAGAAAATGTCCCATCCTAATGGATTCGGGTCCATAACCATGGGTTCCAGTGTACGAGATCTTGTAGCACTTACCAATGAGGCCCTATCCATTAGTATTGCACAGAAGAAATCCATTATAGACACTCATACAA